TTTTGATTATAAAATTGTGTTTGGATTTTTCTGTGAAAAGTCATATTTACAGATCTAGGGAGATGTCTGTCTAAGGAAGGCGAATCTTTAAAGTAAGGGGGTTCGTCCTCACGGGGGGTCGATTGAATAATTTTTTGCATGCCATTAAGTCTATCTGTAATGCATAGGTATTGTTGTTCCTGTTTTTGGGGTTTGGCAGGAATTATATATACAATATTTGTGTTTGGGCTTAATGGGGGGTAAGGGGGGTTTGTGGATTAAATTAATATATAAGTGTAAATACGGGCGTATGCGTATGCGTATGCGTATGCGTATGCGTATGCGTATGCGTATGCGTATGCGTATGCGTATGCGTATGCGTATGCGTATGCGTATGCGTATGCGTATGCGTATGCGTATGCGTATGCGTATGCGTATGCGTATGCGTATGCGTATGCGTATGCGTATGCGTATGCGTATGCGTATGCGTATGCGTATGCGTATGCGTGTGCGTATGCGTATGCGTATGCGTATGCGTATGCGTATGCGTATGCGTATGCGTATGCGTATGCGTATGCGTATGCGTATGCGTATGCGTATGCGTATGCGTATGCGTATGCGTATGCGTGTGCGTGTGTGTGTGTGTGTATGTCCTCAAAGCATTAACCTTAATACACCTGTTGGTGTTTATGCAAGTGTGATCATCCTTCTAGTAAGAGCTAAGTTGACTATGTCCTGTACCATTAATTAAACTGTCCCGCTCCTCATTATGAGGGTCAAGGGTGTACACCGTAAGTCCAGCTAGAGTTCTAGTCCCGCGTCGGGGCCTTTGACGGCCAGGGTTGAGTCCAAGCATCCCCAAAAATTAAAAAATACCAAGGGCATGGCACCACAGTTATGCCGCGGCATGGGCTGATTAGTCATTATTCCATCGAGATGTCTTATTTAAGAGGAACGAGTGGGCGATCTTGTATTTATGTGCCTGAAGTAAGAACCAGATGTCGTTTACGACCCAGTTTAGAAACCCCCACAATTTATGGGCCCGGGGCGAGAAGGGAGTTACTTATTGGGCGGGTTGATGGTTTCACGGAGGATGGTAGACTAAGATACCAAAGTTACCTGGTGGATAGTCGTGTTGACAAGAGTATTTGTAATAGTATGGGGTATGTACGATAAAACATATAATGTACTATGTACCTATATAATATTATGTCCTTGCTTAATATTCATGGGGGTTAACAGTTAATGCACAGTTATACATAATATATACATATATATATACGTGTACATGTGCATGAGTGTATATGCACCATAAGCGAGTTGTAAGATATGGTGTTTATGTGGTGATGTTAGTTGCGGGTTGAGTGTGAGAGTTAATTTTTGGTTATGTGTTGTGTCTTGCTTCAAGAGGTAGTTTAATTAGAATTTCAGCTTTGGGTGCTGATGGTAAGACCTTAGTCTTTCTCTTGAGTCTTTGGGGGAAGTTTGCTTCTCCTTTTCCGGTTTACAAGACCGGTGTAATAATTATACTACACAGACTCTTCATTTCATTAGGTGGTTTTCTACTAGGCCGGCAAGTGGTATTAGGATAATAATAATGGAGAAATATAAGATTGATGCTAGTTGTCCAATGATGATGTATGGGTGTTCGACGGGTTGCCCTCCGATTCATGTTAAGGTTAGAAGGTCTGCTGCTAGTAATCAGAATAGGCATTGGCTTAGAGGACGAAAGGCCATGCTGCGTTGTTTAGAGGTGTGTAGGAAGGGGATGATTACTAGGACAAGGATTGAGAGTACAAGGGCTAGAACTCCCCCTAGTTTATTTGGAATTGATCGTAGGATTGCATATGCAAATAGAAAATATCACTCTGGTTTAATATGAGGAGGTGTATTGAGTGGGTTTGCTGGTATATAGTTGTCGGGGTCTCCTAGTGCGTCGGGACTAAATAAAACTAGTGCTAGGAGGGCTGTTATTATAACTAGCAGGCCGAGAATATCTTTAATTGTGTAATAAGGGTGAAATGGGATTATGTCTATATTTGAAGGGATGCCCGTTGGGTTGTTGGACCCAGTTTCGTGGAGAAATAATAAGTGTACTATGACTATGGCTGAAATGATGAAAGGTAGTAGGAAGTGGAATGCAAAAAATCGAGTGAGGGTTGCTTTGTCAACGGAAAAACCTCCTCAGATTCACTCTACTAAGTCTGTTCCAATGTATGGGATAGCAGAGAGTAGGTTGGTGATTACGGTTGCCCCTCAGAAGGACATTTGGCCTCATGGGAGAACATATCCTATGAAGGCTGTGGCTATGACAGCGAATAGTAGAATGATTCCAATGTTTCATGTCTCTTTATACATGTAGGATCCATAATAAAGACCTCGTCCAATGTGGAGGTAGAGACAAATAAAGAATATTGAGGCCCCGTTAGCGTGTAAGTATCGTAACACTCAACCATAGTTTACGTCTCGACAGATGTGTGTGACAGAGTTGAAAGCTGTTATTGTATCGGATGTGTAGTGCATGGCTAGGAATAATCCTGTTAAAATTTGTAGGGCTAGGCAGATTCCTAAGAGAGATCCAAAATTCCATCAGGATGAGATATTTGAAGGGGCTGGGAGGTCAATAAATGAGTTATTGATGATCTTTATTAGGGGGTGGGATTTTCGAATGTTGGTCATTTTATTCTCATAGTTGAAGGACAACGGTGGCTTTTCGTGCCAGTAGTCGTGGTTATAGTCCATGTGAGAATAATGATTTATATTGTATTTATCATAAGTATTATCTTTGTGATGGGTTTTGTAGGGTTTTCTTCTAAACCATCGCCTATTTTCGGGGGGGTAGGGTTGATTGTGAGTGGGGGGGTTGGATGTGGTATTGTTGTTAGTTTTGGTGGGTCTTTTTTAGGTCTTATAGTCTTTTTAATTTATTTAGGGGGGATGTTGGTGGTTTTTGGTTATACAACGGCTATGGCTATGGAGCAATATCCTGAGTCTTGAGTTTCGAATGTGGTAGTGTTGGGGTCATTTATTGTTGGATTGCTTATGGAGTTTTTATTAGTAATATATGTATTGGTTGATGAGAAGTTAGAGGTGTATATTGAATTTAATGGGGTTGGAGATTGGGTTGTCTATAGCATGGGAGATTCTGAGGTGTACAGTGAGGAGATGGTGGGGGTTGCTGCATTGTATAGTTGTGGTAGTTGATTAGTATTTGTTACTGGTTGATCTTTGTTGATAGGAGTAGTTATTATTTTAGAGATTACTCGTGGAACTTAAATATAATTAAGGCCACCACAATTGTAATGAAAAAAGAGGAGAAATATAATTTAATTAGTCCTTTTTGATTTGTAATTATGATTGAAGTGTTTTGTTGGATATTGGAAGTTAATTTTGGTAGTGCATTTTCTAATCAAATCAGATCTAGGAGTATGGTAGCTAGCTTTTGGCTAATAATCAGATTAATTAGGGGACTAAGGCGGTGTATTGTTAGTGGGAAGTACCCTAGCATGATAGAGAATTTAAATATAGATGAAGGGTTTTTATGTTTCAGATTATGTGTTATATGATTGAGTTCGAGAGCGGTAGCGAACCCCACCAAGGTTACGAGTAGGGCTGTTAGTTTTAAATGAGGTGGCATGGTCATTTGGGGTACGGTGGTGGGTGTGATGTTGTTGGAGATTAAGAATCCTGCAAAGATACTGCCGATTAACAGGCGGGTGATGGGGTTGATCAACAGGGGATTGTTTTCGTTAATTAGGATAAGGGAGGGGAATCGTGGCTTTCCGATTAGCACGAAGAAGATGATTCGGGTGCTGTAGATGGCTGTTAGTGAGGTAGCAATGAGGGTGATCATCAGGGCTCAGGCGTTTGTGTAAGAGGTGTTGGCGGTTTCAATGATCAGGTCTTTTGAGTAAAAGCCTGTTAGGAAGGGTATACCTGTTAGGGCCAAACTACCGGTAATTAGGGCAGTGGTTGTAAAAGGCATGGGTTTAAATAGTCCCCCTATTTTTCGGATGTCTTGTTCATCATTGAGATTATGAATAATAGATCCTGAGCATAGGAATAGTATAGCTTTAAAAAATGCGTGGGTGCAGATGTGGAGAAATGCTAAATGTGGTTGATTGATACCAATTGTTACTATTATTAATCCTAACTGGCTAGAGGTGGAGAAAGCTACGATTTTTTTGATATCATTTTGCGTTAGAGCGCAAATAGCTGTGAAAAGAGTGGTAATAGCCCCTAGGCATAAGGCTAGAGATTGTATTAACTGATTGTTTTCAATTAGGGGATAAAATCGGATAAGTAGGAAAATGCCTGCAACTACCATGGTACTCGAGTGTAGTAGGGCTGATACTGGTGTGGGGCCTTCTATGGCAGAGGGCAGTCATGGGTGTAGTCCGAATTGAGCTGATTTTCCGGTAGCAGCTAGTAATAGGCCCATGAGAGGAAGATTAGTGTTTTTTTGGCTTAGTATAAAGATTTGTTGTAGTTCTCATGAGTTTGAGTTTGTTAAGAATCACGCTATGGATAAGATAAAACCAACATCTCCAATGCGATTATATAGAATCGCTTGGAGTGCGGCTGTATTAGCATCTGTTCGTCCGTGTCATCATCCGATAAGTAGAAATGATATAATGCCCACTCCTTCTCAGCCGATAAAGAGTTGAAAAATATTGTTGGCTGTGATTAGAATTAGCATGGTAATAAGAAATGTTAATAGATATTTAAAAAATCGGTTGATTTCGGGGTCTGAGTGCATATATCATATTGAGAACTCCATGATGGATCAGGTGATGAAGAGTGCTACAGGTATAAATATGATAGAGAAGTAGTCTAACTTAAAACTAAGGGTTAGGTTTACGGTTTGGATTGTTAACCAGTGCCAGTTTGAGATCATTATTTCCTGTCCGTGCTGGATAAATATTATAGTTGCTGGTAGATTTATTATAAATGAATAAGAGATTATTGTTTTAATGTATTCAGGGTATGTGTTGCTAGTGAGTTTGTTAGGAGTATAGACTAGGGGGATTGTTAGGATTATTAGTGATAGCAATAGTAAAGTAGAGGCTATGGTTATAACTTTTACTTGGAGTTGCACCAAATTTTTGGTTCCTAAGACCAATGGATGACTTCTATCCTTTAAAAGCTTGAAAAAGCCGTGACTTGTTAGGTACGGGCGCATGAGTTAGCAGTTCTTGCATACTTTTTCGGTAAGTAAGAAATTTTTGGTTTCTATCATTAGATTCACAATCTAGTGTTTTTATTAAACTATACTTGCAATATATGTCTCCTATGATAATTTTAGGGCTAAGTATTAGTAGCAGCAGAGGTAGCAGATGAAGTAATATTAGGGTATTTTCTCGGGTGAAGGAAGGTTTGATGCTTATAGTGTGATATGTATATTTACCTCGTTGTGTGGTAATTAGTATATACAGCGTATAAAGAGCTGTGATTGTAATATTAATTCCTAGGAAAATAATAGAGAAGTTGGATCATGAAAATATAGCTGTGGTCACTATTAATTCTCCAATTAGGTTAATAGATGGGGGTAGAGCTAGGTTTATTGTACTTGCCAGGAGTCATCAAGTGGCCATCAAGGGGAGGATTGTTTGTAGGCCACGGGCCAGGGTTATAGTTCGACTGTGAGTTCGCTCATAATTTGAGTTAGCCAGGCAGAATAATAGGGAAGATGTTAGTCCATGGGCGATTATTAGAGTTGTGGCTCCTATAAATCCTCAGGGGCTTTGAATTAGGGTTGCTATAATGACTAGTGCTATGTGGCTGACAGATGAGTATGCGATCAGTGATTTTAAGTCTGTTTGGCGTAAACAGACTGAGCATGAGCTAGTCATAATTATACCTCATAGCGATAACATCAGGAAGGGGTAAGCTATAAAGTTGACTATTGGGTTTAGAATCATGGTAATACGTATTATCCCATATCCGCCCAGTTTTAGTAGAATAGCTGCTAAGACTATTGAGCCTGCAATGGGAGCTTCTACATGGGCTTTTGGTAGTCACAGGTGTAGCCCATATAATGGTATTTTCACTATAAGTGCTATTATATATGCTAATCACAGTGCTGAGTTGCCTCAAGTATGTGCTGATGGTTCGACTCAGTATTTTAGGAGTAGCAGGTTTAGGGAGCCTGTGGTGTGTTGAGTGTAGATTAGGGCAATTAATAGTGGTAGAGATCCTACTAGGGTGTAGAATAAAAAATAAATTCCGGCGTTTAGTCGCTCTGTTTGTCCCCCTCAGCGGGTAATTATAATAAGAGTGGGTAGCAGTGTGGCCTCAAATAGAATATAGAATATTATAAGCTCAGTGGCGGAAAAGGTTATAATTAGGAAAATTTGGAGGAGAATTATTATGGTGAGATATAGTTTCTTTCGTGCGAGAGGTTCTTTCTTCATTGGGGATTGGCTGGCAATAATTATAAGAGGCAGGAGTCATGTAGTTAGTATTAGTAAAGGGGTTGATAGTGGGTCTGAGAAGAATAGTGTGGATAGGTTTAAACTGTTATCATTAGGTTGATTTATTAGGGGTAGACATGTTATATTGATTATTAGGCTGTATATTGTTGGGTTAATTCATACTATATTGCCTTTTGATATTCATACGAGTGGGATTAACATAATTGTGGGGGTGATAATTTTTAGCATTGAAGTAGATTTAAGTTTTGAACATAGTCTGTTCCGTAGGTATTGGATACTGCTACCAGTAGGGATAATCCAAGGGCTGCCTCGCAGGCCGCAAACACTAGCATAATGATGGGTATTATGTTGGCTATGGTTGAGTGGGTAGTGAGAATTGTTACTGTAATAAGGACGAACAGGGATAGTATTATACCCTCTAGGCACAGGAGCGAGGATATCAAGTGAGATCGATATAGTAGTAAACCTAGTAGAGATGTAGTAAATGCTAGTAAAATGTTCACATTAGTCAAGGACATGTTGATAATTATGGACTTAATCATAATCTAATGAGTCGAAATCATTTATTTTTATTAAACTAATTATCATATTCAGATCACTCCAGTCCTTTTTGTAGTCACTCGTAGGCCAGGCTGACAATTAATAGGGAAATGAGGAATAAAGATGTGAATAATATGCCCATAAGTTTATTAGTTTGAGAGGCCCAGGGTAACGGTAACAGCAATGCAATTTCTAGGTCGAATAGTAGGAAAGTGATTGCTACTAGGAAAAATTTTATTGAAAACGGCAATCGGGCTGAGCCTATAGGGTCAAAGCCACATTCATAGGGGCTTGATTTTTCAGCATAGACACTTATTTGGGGTAATCAGAATGCGATAGTTACTAGTGCTAGTGCTAGGGTGGTATTGATGGCTAATGTCCATATTAAATTGATTATTCTTTCTTGGCTGACCCAAGTCTAACTGATTGGAAGTCAGTTGTACTAAGTAATACTAAAAGAACATGAACCTCATCAGTAGATAGATACGTATAGGAACAATCATACAACGTCAACGAAGTGTCAATATCAGGCTGCGGCCTCAAATCCAAAGTGGTGCTTAGATGTGAAATGGAACTTTAATTGACGGAAGAAACATACAATGAGGAATGTAGAGCCAATAATGACATGGAGACCGTGGAATCCAGTAGCCATAAAGAAAGTTGAACCACAAATGCCGTCTGAGATTGTAAATGGGGTCTCATAGTACTCAGAGGCTTGCAGGACTGTGAAATATAAACCCAGGGCGATGGTGATAAATAGTGCTTGTATTATGTGTTTGCGATTTGCGTCTATTAAGCTGTGGTGGGCTCAAGTGATAGTCACGCCAGAGGCTAGTAGAACGGATGTGTTGAGAAGTGGTACTTCTATGGGGTTTAGGGGGGTGATACCTGCTGGGGGTCAATAGCCACCTAATTCCGGAGTAGGGGCTAGGCTTGAGTGGTAAAAAGCTCAAAAAAATCCAGAGAAGAAAAATACTTCTGATGCGATGAATAAAATTATTCCGTATCGGAGGCCTTTTTGTACGGCTGGTGTGTGATGTCCTTGAAATGTGCCTTCTCGGATAATATCTCGTCACCATTGGTATATAGTCAGTGAGTTGGCAGCAAGGCCTAGTAGTAATAAGGGGGTAGAGTTAAAGTGGAATCATATAACCAATCCCGATGTTATAAGTAGAGCTGACAGGGCTCCTGTTAGTGGTCAAGGGCTTGGGTTTACTATATGGTATGCGTGTGTTTGGTGTGTCATTAGGTGTTATCATGTAGATAGAGGCTTACTAATAAAGTGAAAACGTATGCTTGAATTAGTGCTACGGCAAATTCTAGTACTGTGAGTAACACTAAGATTAGGAATGTAATGAAAGCAGTGGCCATATTAATATCTATTAATGCTAAAGCGGCGCTTCCAATCAAGTGAATAAGCAGGTGTCCTGCGGTGATGTTTGCTGTGAGTCGAACTGCTAGTGCTATGGGTTGAATAAATAAACTAATTGTCTCAATAATCACTAGTATTGGAATAAGGGGTAGTGGTGTGCCTTGCGGTAGGAAGTGGGCCAGAGACAGTTTTGTCTTATGGCGAAAGCCTAGGATTACAGCACCTGCTCAGAGGGGGATGGCCATACCTAGGTTTATTGATAATTGGGTAGTTGGTGTAAATGAGTGGGGTAAGAGGCCTAATAGGTTTGTTGAGCCAATGAATATTATTAATGATATCAACATGAGTGCCCAGGTCTGACCCTTTTTGCTATGGATAGCCATTATTTGCTTCGTTGCTAGTCGGACTAGTCATTGTTGGATAGAGACGAGACGATTATTGATTAATCGTGTTGCTGATGGAAACAACATGCTTGGGAATATGATAATTAGTATAACAATAGGTAGACCTATTATTGTAGGGGTAATAAAAGAGGCAAATAAATTTTCGTTCATTTAGTTTCTCAAGGGGTTGTGTGTTTTTGTAGTATGGTTGCTGCTGGTTCAGGTTTAGGGTAGTAGTAATATTTTGAGATTTTTAATTGAAATATAATGAATAGTGTAATAATTGCTGATAGAATGGTAATAGATCAGGTTGATGTGTCTAATTGTGGCATGTCATTAAGAGGAAATCAAAATTCCTAATCTCTAACTTAAAAGGCTAGCGCTGTTTAGCTTCTTAATGAATTTATGTTATTGATGATGATCACTTTTCGAAGTGTTTTAGAGGAACTATTTCAAGTACAATGGGCATAAAGCTGTGGTTTGACCCGCAGATTTCAGAGCATTGTCCATAATAGAGGCCAGGTCGAGTAGCTAGGAGTGTTGTTTGATTCAAACGGCCGGGAATAGCATCAGTTTTTAGTCCCAGGGAGGGGATGGCTCATGAGTGTAATACGTCTTCTGATGTGATTAGTATTCGGATTGTTAATTCAGCAGGCAGAACGACTCGATTATCAACCTCTAGTAGGCGGAATTGGCCGGGGCCTAATTCTAATGTGGGGATTATATAAGAGTCAAACACTAGGTTTTCGTAGTCTGTATATTCATAGCTTCAGTATCATTGGTGTCCAATGGTTTTAATGGTCATGGATGGGTTGTTAATTTCGTCTATTATGTAAAGGATTCGTAAGGAAGGTAGTGCAATTATGATCAGGATGAGGGCAGGCAGGATTGTTCAAATCGTCTCTACTACCTGAGCATCTATAGTACTAGTGTGCGTTAAGTTAGTTGTCAGCATAAGTGAAATAACATACAGCACTAGAGAGCTAATTAAGAATACGATTATTAAAGCATGGTCGTGGAAGCTTGTTAACTCTTCTATAATAGGGGATGTTGCATCTTGAAGTCCTAGTTGGAATGGGTATGCCATTGAGGTGCACGGGGTTTTCACCTGCAACTTAACTCTGACAAAGTTATGTAAATTTTACTAACACCTCACTAATCATTGAGAAAGACATAGTGGCTATGGTATTGGCTTGAAACCAGTTTCAGGGGGTTCGAAACCTTCCTTTCTTAAGCATTATTATTTAGGGTTGATGTAAGTGGGTTCTTCGAATGTATGATATGGAGGGGGGCATCCGTGAAGTCACTCAAGGTTTGTTGTTGGCAGTTCAACCATCAGAACCTCTCGTTTGGATGCGAATGCTTCTCAGATTATAAATACTATTAGTATGATAGCAATTAAAGAGATAAAGGACCCTATAGAGGACACAACATTTCAGGTTGTATAGGCGTCTGGATAGTCGGAGTAACGTCGTGGCATGCCTGATAATCCTAGGAAATGTTGGGGGAAGAAAGTTATGTTAACCCCCACAAATATAGTCAGAAAATGGACTTTTGCTCAGGATGAGTTTATTGTGTAGCCTGTGAATAGTGGAAATCAGTGAATAAAGCCTGCTATAATAGCAAATACGGCCCCCATGGATAAGACGTAGTGAAAATGGGCTACTACGTAGTAAGTGTCATGAAGTACAATATCAAGTGAGGAATTAGCAAGTACAATGCCAGTCAGACCCCCCACTGTAAATAGGAAAATAAACCCGAGGGCCCATAGTATGGCGGGTGATCATTTGATGTTTCCTCCATGAAGGGTTGCTAATCAACTAAAGACTTTCACTCCGGTTGGGATAGCAATGATTATAGTGGCTGATGTAAAGTAGGCTCGAGTGTCTACATCCATTCCTACTGTAAATATGTGATGTGCCCATACAATAAAACCTAGGAATCCAATGGATATCATGGCTCAGACTATCCCTATGTATCCAAAGGGCTCCTTCTTTCCGGAGTAGTATGTAACGACATGAGAGATAATTCCAAATCCAGGTAAGATTAAAATATATACCTCTGGGTGACCAAAGAATCAGAATAGATGTTGATACAAGATAGGATCCCCTCCTCCAGCAGGGTCAAAGAAAGTGGTGTTTAGATTTCGGTCTGTGAGAAGTATTGTGATTCCTGCTGCAAGGACAGGTAGAGATAAAAGAAGTAGTACTGCTGTAATTAGGACCGATCAGACAAATAAAGGTGTTTGATATTGGGAGAGAGCTGGGGGTTTTATATTGATAATGGTTGTAATGAAATTAATGGCTCCTAAGATTGAAGAGACTCCCGCCAGGTGTAGAGAAAAAATAGCAAGATCAACAGATGCTCCAGCGTGGGCAAGATTGCCTGCTAGGGGGGGATAAACAGTTCAACCTGTTCCTGCCCCCGCTTCAACTATAGATGAGGCCAGTAGTAACAGAAAAGAGGGGGGGAGTAGTCAAAAGCTCATGTTATTTATTCGAGGGAAGGCCATGTCAGGAGCCCCAATTATCAGAGGGACTAGTCAATTTCCGAAGCCGCCGATTATAATGGGTATCACCATAAAAAAGATTATTACGAAGGCGTGGGCCGTAACAATCACGTTATAAATTTGATCATCTCCCAGTAAAGCTCCGGGCTGACCTAGCTCAGCTCGGATTAAAAGGCTCAGGGCGGTGCCCACTATACCAGCCCAGGCACCGAATAGTAGGTATAGGGTACCAATGTCCTTATGATTAGTTGAAAAGAATCATCGATTGATGAACATAGGTAAAATGGCCGAGTAGGTATTAGGCTGTAAACCTAAGAACAGAGGTACAAGCCCTCTTTTTACCAAGTCCTGTGGTGTAATCATGTTGAATTGCAAATTCAAAGAAGCAGCTTCAATCCTGCCGGGGCTTCTCCCGCCTTTTTTTTTCTTACGGCGGGAGAAGTAGATTGAAGCCAGTTGACTAGGGTTTTTAGCTGTTAACTAATGTTTTGTGGGTTTGAGTCCCATCAATCTAGAGAGGGCTTAGCTTAAATAAAGTGTTTGGTTTGCGTCCATTTGATGTGAGATATAGTCTTGCAGTCCTTAGGATCAGGAGTTAAATAAATCCTATTTGCTGGAAACTTTGAAGGTTTCTGGTCTGAGTAACCTAAACTCCTATTCTAGAGCTATTGTTGTTGGTATTAGTGGTAGAATTATAGTGGAGATGATGATTATAGGTGGTAGGCATTTTATTTTTTTCGTGATTTTATATTGTCACTTAATTTTTATATTATTTGTTGTTGGAAATATTGTGAGAGAGGTAGTGTACATGATTCGTGTGTAAAAGTACAGATTTAGTAGGGCTAGGGTTGTTATAATTGCGGGCATTAGGATGTTGTTGTTTTTCATTATTTCTTGGACGATTAGTCATTTTGGTATAAATCCTGTTAGTGGTGGTAGTCCTCCTAGGGATATAAGGGTGACTAAGATGAAAATAGTGACTAGTGGTGTTTTGTTTACTGCTAGGGATATTGAGCTTATGGTAGTTGTTAGGTTGGTTATTATTAGTATGAACATGGTGATAGTTATTGGAATATACAGGTAAAGATTTAGTAGTGTTATAGACGGGTTGTAGATAAGAATAGAGGTTATTCATCCTATATGGGCGATGGATGAATAGGCCATGATTTTGCGCAGTTGGGTTTGGTTTAGTCCTCCTCAACCCCCAATTGCGATAGACATTAGTGCCATGATTACAAGAAGCTCTATGTTTGTGTGGGGTAGAATAATATACAGGATAGATAGGGGTGCTAGTTTTTGTCATGTTAGTAGAATTAGTCCTGATATTAGTGGAATTCCTTGGGTTACTTCTGGTACTCAGAAATGGAATGGGGATATTCCTAGTTTTATTGTGAGGGCTATTGTTATTATTGTGGATGCTGTTGAATTTATTGGTTTTGTGACGGTTCAGTGGCCTGTGTGGAGAAGGTTGATCACTACAGCGGCTATCAGGAGTATAGATGCTGTGGTTTGTGTGAGGAAATATTTTGTTGCTGCTTCTGTGGATCGTGAGTTGTGTTCTTTTGTTAATAATGGAATAATGGCTAGTATGTTTATTTCAAATCCTACTCAGATTAAAAATCAGTGGGAGTTTGTCATAACTAGCAAGGTGCCTAGGATTATTGTTATAAGTACTAGGGATATAGTTAGGGGGTTAATTAGTACGGGAAGGGTTAAAACCAACATTTTCGGGGTATGGGCCCGATAGCTTATTTAGCTTACCTTACTTAGAGTATGGTGTAATTTGGGTAGCACGGAGAATTTTGAATTCTTAGGAATAGGTTCAATTCCTATGACTCTAGAAATAAGAGGACTCAAACCTCTATGGTTTACTCTATCAAAGTAACTCTATTATCAGACATATTTCTTATGTCTGGGGTGGGATACTTGCTAAGATGATTGGCAGGGTTACGTGTCATATACATATAACTAGGGTGAGTGGTAAGAAATTTTTTCATAGTAGGTGTATTAATTGGTCGTATCGAAATCGTGGATAGGATGCTCGAATTCATAGGAAAAGTGCTGTAAGTAGGAGGGTCTTAATGGTAAAATCTAGGGTGTGTAGCTCTGGAATTATTATGTTATGATATGCGCCTATAAATAAAATGACTGTGAGGGCATTTATTATAATGATATTTGCGTATTCTGCTAGAAAGAAGAGGGCAAAGGGGCCTCCTGCGTATTCTACATTAAACCCAGATACTAACTCGGACTCTCCTTCTGTGAGGTCGAAGGGGGCTCGGTTGGTTTCTGCTAGTGTTGAAATAAATCACATTATGGCTAGGGGTCATGAGGGGACAAGTAGTCAAATGTATTCTTGGGTTGTGATTAATGTGGATAGTGTGAAAGAGCCGTTTATAAGTAGGAGGGATAGAATGATAATAGCTAGTGTGACCTCATATGAGATTGTCTGTGCTACTGCTCGAAGAGCCCCAATCAGTGCATACTTTGAGTTTGAAGCTCAGCCGATCACATAATGGTATACACGGCTAGACTCGATAGGGCTAGGATAAATAACATGCTTAGGTTTTGTTAGAGGGGATAGGGTATGGGGCAGGGGGGTTCATATTGTTAGGGCGAGGGTTAAGGCCATGGTGGGTGCAATGATAAATAGTATGGGTGATGATGTTAGTGGTTGTAGAGGTTCTTTGGTGAATAGCTTAATTGCATCAGCGATTGGTTGGAGTAGGCCGTAGGGTCCTACAATGTTAGGTCCTTTTCGAAGTTGCATATATCCTAGTACTTTACGTTCTAGTAGAGTTAAGAATGCTACGGCTAGTAGAATGGGGATAATTGTTGCCAGCAGGTTAGTAAAGTACATATGTTGTTAAAGAGAGGGATTGAACCTCTGGATTTAAAATCTTAAGTTTTACGCAATTACCGGTCTCTGCCACTTTAACTAGGCCCTTTTCTTGGGCAATTGTTTGTATTTTTAGTTTAAGATTAATTCATCTGTCTTGTGAGGTGCTTGGTTCAAGGGGACCTCGTCTTTCTTGTCCTTTCGTACTGGGAAAGACACTAGAATAGATAGAAACCGACCTGGATTACTCCGGTCTGAACTCAGATCACGTAGGACTTTAATCGTTGAACAAACGAACACATTAATAGCTGCTACACCATTGGGATGTCCTGATCCAACATCGAGGTCGTAAACCCTAATTGTCGATATGGACTCTTAAATAGGATTGCGCTGTTATCCCTAGGGTAACTTGTTCCGTTGGTCATCTTTGATGGATCAATGTGGATATGTAATAATTTTGACTTGTTTGTCTTAATTAAAATCTCTTGGAAGTTGTTTTTTATTCCGAGGTCACCCCAACCCAAATTATTAACTCAGTAGGTGTTAGTTTAATTTCCTGTAGAAGATTATTGTCACTTGTGAGTTAATTAATTAAAGCTCCATAGGGTCTTCTCGTCTTATTAGCCCATCCCCGCCTCTTCACGGGAAAGTCAGTTTCACCGATTAGAAGTAAGAGACAGTTAAATCCTCGTGAAGCCATTCATACCAGTCCTTATTTAGAGAACAAGTGATTATGCTACCTTTGCACGGTCAGGATACCGCGGCCGTTGAACTAATGTCACTGGGCAGGCTTGCCTCTATACTTTTTATGCTAGAGGTGATGTTTTTGGTAAACAGGCGGGATCTATGTTTGCCGAGTTCCTTTTACTTCTTTTAATCTTTCCCTGATCTGCACCCCTGTGTTGGATTAACAGTTTGTGTTGGGGTTTAATTTTTTGATTATATCATCTTGGTAATTATCAGTGGGATATTCGTTCTGATATACACGTGTGCAGGGAGAAATATATTCTTGTTACTCGTGTCAACATTATTTCTTCTATTTAGAAAATAGAATAGTCCAGTTATACATTAGGAGTGCTCTTAAATAGTTGGGATTAGTTTTCATGTACTATCGAGCTTGAACGCTTTCTTGCTTGGTGGCTGCTTTTAGGCCAACTAGAGTAGTTCGTTCTTTTATTTTCTCTCTAATAAAGGTTGTATCCTATGTCTAAAAGGCTGTACCCTTTTAGACTATCATTTAAGCTTACATTTTAATTTGTTGTTTTTATGGTAAGCTTAAATTAGAACTGAAATTCTGTCCTGGACAACCAGCTATCACCAGGCTCGATAGGTTTTTCGCCTCTACCCACTAGTCTTCTCACTATTTTGCCACATAGATGAGTTTGCCCTATTAGGCTGCTAAGGGGTAGCTCGTCTGGTTTCGGGTCTATTAACTTAAATTCTTTTTGCAAATATTTTCTAGTTGAGTCATTATGCAAAAGGTACAAGGGTTAAACTTTGCTATTTTTTACTTACAGGTCTCTTTCATTATTTCCCTTGCGGTACTGTCTTTATAGCGTCGAGTAAAAATTTCTATCACCTATACTTTTATTCTATAAATGATTTACTAAATGTTTTTAGAGTAGTAGTTCATGTTGTGTTTTGAGCTATTTCTAGTTTCAAAGCGACCTTTGTTTTTGATATCTTCTAGGTGTAAACTAGATGCTTTTATTTAAGCTACACTTTGTGTTGTCCAAGTGCACTTTCCAGTACACTTACCTTGTTACGACTTATCTCCTCTCATAAACCAATACTGTGAATTAAATATAGCGTGTTATGCATTATATTATTTGAGGAGGGTGACGGGCGGTGTGTACGTACCTTATGGCCTTATTCAATTAAGCTCTCTATTCTTAATTTACTGCTAAATCCACCTTTAACTTTTGGTTTCACATAGGTTTTCGTGAGTTATAATTCCTCGAATCGAGGAATGTAGCCCATTTTTTCCCAACCCATAGGCTACACCTTGACCTAACGTTTTTATGCTGATGATTATGCTGACTGTGCCTCCTTTTTAGGGTTTGCTGAGGATGGCGGTATATAGGCTGACTTGGCAAGGGTTGGTGAGGTGTATCGGGGTTTATCGAATTACATAACAGGCTCCTCTAGAAGGATGTAAGGTACCGCCAGGTCCTTTGAGTTTTAAGCTATTGCCTGTAGTTCTCTGGCGAATAAATTTGTTTGATAATTTTCTTGTATTTAGGGCTAAGCATAGTGGGGTATCTAATCCCAGTTTGGATCTTAGCTGTCGTGTATTCAGGCTTTTTAAAATCACTTTCGTAGTGTGTCTTACAGTAGCTAGGACTTTCTACAGATTAGCTAAAGTTTGATTTTATCGGGTTTAAATACTCTAAAACACGCTTTACGCCGAATGCCTATTAGCTTGAACTAATCGTGTGACCGCGGTGGCTGGCACGAAATTTACCAGTTCTTAATAGTATGATTTAGTCAAATTTTCATTTATTGCTTAATTCTTATCACTGCTGTATCCCGTGGGGGTGTGGCTAGGCGAGGTGTCATGGGCTACTTTAATATTAGTGTGCCTGATACCAGCTCCTTCTTTATCAGTTACGGAAAAGAGGGCGTTTTCACTGGGGTGTGGATTCTTGCATGTGTAAGCCTACTGGTAACTAATAGAAGGGCCAGGACCAAACCTATGTGTTTATGGAGTAGTGACTACTCATCTAAGCATTTTCAGTGCTTTGCTTTATTGTTAAGCTACATTAAC